TATAAATAGTATGTTTGTGGCAAATGGTGGCGTATTAGGTCTTTAATAAAAGGTTTTCTAGGAGGCCCATGGATGGGAGAAGAAGAACAAAGACGGAAAAGTAGATTACGGAAGCGACTTGACCAATTATGATAAACGGGTCTTCAACAGGCTGTCCTCCAATCCATGTCAGGATCAGGGCGGTAGCAATGAGGGATCAGAAGAAAATTTTGGCCAGGGGGCGGAATATCAGGCTACGTTGTTTGGATGTGTGGGTAACCGGCATGATCAGGAGAACGAGGATAGCAAGAAGTAGGGCTAGGACTCCACCTAGTTTGTTTGGGATGGACCGGAGGATAGCGTAGGCGAATAGAAAGTACCACTCTGGCTTGATGTGGGGCGGGGTAACAAGAGGGTTGGCTGGGACAAAGTTGTCGGGGTCTCCTAGGAGATTTGGGGAGAAGGTTGAGAGGGTTGCGAGTGCGCCTAGTAAGACGGCGAACCCAAAGAGGTCCTTATAGGTGTAGTAAGCGTGAAACGGGACTTTATCTAAGTTAGAATTGAGGCCAGTGGGGTTAGAAGATCCTGTTTGATGAAGGAAAAGCAGATGAATAATAGTGGCACCAGCGATGGCAAAGGGAAGAATAAAATGAAATGTAAAAAATCGTGTAAGTGTAGCGTTGTCAACGGAGAACCCGCCTCAGATCCATTGGACTAGGTCAGTCCCAATATATGGGGCAGCAGAGAATAAATTGGTAATTACAGTTGCGCCTCAGAAAGATATTTGTCCCCATGGGAGGACATAGCCTACAAATGCTGTTGCTATAACAAGAAATAAAAGAACTACTCCAATATTTCATGTCTCTTTAAATAGATAAGAGCCGTAGTAGAGGCCTCGACCGATGTGAAGGTAAATGCAGATAAAAAAGAAGGATGCTCCGTTTGCATGTAAATTGCGCAGGAGTCAGCCGTTATTAACGTCTCGGCAGATGTGGGCGATTGATGAAAAGGCAAGGGATGTGTCCGCTGTGTAGTGTATGGCTAGGAATAAGCCTGTTACAATTTGGGTAACAAGGCAGATGCCTAATAACGAGCCAAAATTTCATCAAGCGGACAAGTTGGCGGGGGCGGGTAAATCAACAAATGAGTTGTTAATGATTTTTAAGATGGGGTGAGATTTTCGGATTACGGGGGCCATAAAGTTTTTGTAGTTGAATTACAACAATAGTTTTTCAGACTATGGGTCTAGGTTAAAGTCCTGGCAAGAATACATGTTTACAGAATTTTGTCTAATTGCAGGTATCTTAGGTGTAGCTTCAAATCCCTCTCCCTATTATGCGGCTTTAAGCCTGGTATTAGGGGCTGGGGCTGGGTGTTTTTTAATAATCAAGGGAGGGGCTACTTTTTTGTCTTTAGTGCTGTTTTTAATTTATTTGGGGGGAATAATAGTTGTGTTTGCTTATTGCACTGCTTTGGTAGCTGAGCCGTATCCAGAGGCTTGGGGTAATCCGGGGGTTTTTGTTTATCTCGGGTTTTATATCTTATTATTGGTTTGAAGTGGTTTGAATGGGTGGTTTGGTGAGGTAACATTAAGTTTTAGTGGGGAAGAAATAGTAGGGTTTAGTGACTTGTGAGGGGTTGCTAATTTATATTTGGGCGGTGGGTGATTCTTATTAGGGGGGGGTTGAGGCTTATTATTATGCTTATTTGTGGTCTTGGAAGTTGTTGCCGGGCATAAAACTGGTGCTTTAAAAGCTGTAAGATTGGTGGGCCATAAACGTTTGGGAAGTCCTTATAAAGATGACGGGGGTGAGTAGTATCAAGGTAACAAGTAGGGCGGATAAGTAAAGTTTAATTAGGCCTGTTTGACTTAAACGAACAATAGACATGGGCGGCAGTTGAATATTTTTAAGTAGTTCTGGCATTAAAGTTTTTAACAGAATGAGGTCTAAAATGTGGGCAGCTAACTTTCAGGAAAGGTCAAGGACAGTTGTGGCTAAGGAGCGGTGAAGGACAGTTGGGTAGAAGTTTGTTGAAAAGTGTTTAGAAAAGATTTTATTTTTTGGTTTTTCGGTTCAGTGGTGTTTTGCTAGATCATAGGCAAGGATGAATGAAAATAAAGTAATGAGGGAGGCAGTCAATTTAATGTAAAAGGGTATTGTGTGAGTAACTTCGTTGTTAGGAACAAAAAAGTGAAGAATAAGTCAGCCTGCAAAGATACTTCCTAGGCCGAGTCGGGTAATCGTTGAGAAAATAGGGGTTGATAATTCATCGAAGTTTACAAGGGTGTTGTGGCGGGGGTGTTGGAGAGTTGTGTAAAATATTAGACGGAGGCTGTATACTGCTGTAAATGCAACTGCAATAAGTGTTAGGAAGAGGGCGGTGAGGTTGACGTAGGAGGTGTTCATAGCTTCAATAATAGTATCTTTGGAATAAAAACCGGCAAGAAAAGGGGCGCCCATGAGGGCAAGACTTCCAATTGTTATGCAGGTGGTAGTAATGGGCAGATGATATTGCAAGCCTCCTATTTTTCGAATGTCTTGTTCATCATTTAAGCTGTGAATAATAATTCCGGAACATAGGAATAGTATAGCTTTAAAGAAGGCGTGAGTGCAAATATGAAAGAGTGCTAGATGAGGGAGATTTAAGCCAATAGATACTATTATTAGGCCGAGCTGGCTTGAAGTGGAGTAAGCAATAATTTTTTTGATATCATTTTGTGTTAAGGCAGCTGTCGCGGCAAATACAGTTGAAATAGCACCTAGACACAAGCAGGTAGTGAGGGCTAAGCTATTAAGTTCTAGTGCAGAATGGACTCGAATAAGAAGATAAATGCCGGCAACTACTATAGTGCTAGAATGTAGGAGAGCTGAAACTGGGGTAGGGCCTTCTATTGCAGAAGCAAGTCAAGGGTGTAACCCAAATTGAGCAGACTTACTAGCTGCAGCCAAAATAAAGCCTATTAGTGGGAGGGTTGAGGATTCAGCAGTTACTAAAGCAAAGTCTAAGCCGATAGCTCCGGAGTGAGAAATTAGTCAACAGAATGCTATTAAAAAGCCAATGTCCCCCACACGGTTATAAAGGACCGCTTGGATGGCAGCAACAATTGCGTCATTTCGTGCGTAGTACCACCCGATTAGTAGAAAAGATATCAGACCTACCCCTTCCCACCCCAAAAATAGGGTAATTAAGTTGCCTGAGGTGACAAGAACAACTATTGTTAGAAGAAAAATAAGAAGGTATTTAATAAATTTGTGTTGGTTGGGGTCGTGAGATATATACCATTGGGAATACTCTATAATGTTTCAAGTAACAAACAGGGCTACTGGTAAAAAGATAGTTGGGAATATATCAAATTTAAAAACAAAGTCTAGGGAAGTAAGAAAGATATCAAATCATGGGATTTTATTAATAAATCCTGTTGTGGTTTCTGAAATGGTTAAGCATAGAGGTAGAAGTGACACAATAAATGCGTGTTTTACTGCTTTTGAGGCGGCAATTATAAAGTTAGGGGAAGAGGTAGTTAAAAGGGGGAAAATAATAATAACTAAAATTATGATCGATCAAAATAAATTAGAATTTTGGGGAAGGGCAGCATAAATCATGATTTTTAACTTGATTTGAACAAGGAAAATGCGGGCAGGCCGAGGAATTGAACCTTGGGGGTGAGGAATTAGCAGTACTCATTACACCAGTCCTGTCCGGTGGACCGTGGGACACTAACCCACAATTCTAGAATCACAATCTAGTGTTTTTATTAAACTAGGTCCACAGGCTTTTATGTTATTAGTAAACTTGGATTAAGAGTCAGGAAAATTACAGGGGTAATGTGTAGGATAAGAAGGAGTTGCTCTCGAATGATAAAGGGCAGTGGGACCTTAACATGCGGTGGGAATGGCCCGCGTATAGTGGAGGCGAGCATGTATAGTGAATAGCCTGTGGTAAACAGCAGCGTTAGACAAACAAGGAGGAAACCAATTTTAGACCAATGGAAGAGGGAAGTAAAAATTAGGGTTTCTGCAATAAAGCTGGGTGTAGGGGGAAATCCCATATTAAATAAAACAATTACAAGTCATCAGGCCCCTGCCAGAGGAAAAATCACTAGTGCTCCTCGTAGAATAATAATAGTACGACTGTGGGTGCGCTCATAAATAGTATTAGCTAAACAAAAGAGGGCTGAAGATGTTAGGCCGTGTGCGATTATTATTGCTGTCGCTCCACTAAAACTTCAAGAGTTATGAAGGAGGGCAGCAACTACGACTAAATTTATATGGCTAACAGAGGATACAGCGATGAGTGCTTTTAGGTCCGTTTGGCGGAAGCATAAAACTGCGGTTACTATGATTCCAAAGAGGGCAAAAATTATGCATAGCAGCGCGGTATGATATAGAGGTACTGAAAGAATAGTGGATGTGCGAAGCATCCCATAGCCCCCTAATTTTAGTAAAGTGGCTGCAAGTACCATGGAGCCTTCGATTGGGGCTTCAACATGAGCTTTAGGAAGTCATAGATGAAAGCCATATATGGGGAGTTTTACAAGGAATGCTATGTTTAAGGCAAATCACAGCAGGGTAGGGCAGTAAAAAGAAGTGGTTCATTCTATTAATGGAAGTTCAGGGGAAGGTTTTAATATGCCAAAAAAAACATATGTAATGAGGAGAATTGTGATGAGTGGAACGGCTCCTAGGATTGTGTAAAATGTGAAGTAGTTTGAGGCCTCGAGTCGAACTTCCTGCGCGCCTCACCGTGAGATAATAATTATTGTTGGGATTAGTGAGGCTTCAAAGAAGAAGAAAAATATTATTAAGTCTGAAGATATGAAGGCCAGAAGGGTAAAGACTTGTAAAAGAGTTGCATTAGCAATAAATACTCGTTGGCGGAGTAGGGGTTCAAAGAACATTTTTGATTGGCTTGCTAATAGTGTGAGGGGGAAAAGCCAGCAAGATAGAACTGCTAGTGGGCCCGACATACTGTCCAGGACAAAAAATTCGCTATTTAGGTTGTGACTTCCGTTAAAAATTAAGAACATAGAAAATAGTGAGACTAAGAAGCCATGGGTTGTGGTAAATGATCATAATCGATTTGAGGGGGCCCAAATGATAGTTAAGCAAATTGAAGACCAAGCAAGTAGTATTATCATCGTAAAAGGTGAAGGGTTTTTAGGTTATCTGAGCCTTGTGAGCGCGCTGTAGCGACCATTAGGGATAAGCCAAGGCCGGCGTCGCAAGCTGATAGGGCAAGGATAATTAGGGGTAAAATCAGGTCTTTTTGTAAGTAGGTGCCCAGGGTTACAGCCAGAAAAATAATTAAAACTATAGATTCAAGACATAACAATGTGGACAGCAAGTGGGTACGACTTAGGGTCATGCCTGTAAGGGCAATAATAAACAAGAACACGAGCGTCAGCATAAAGAGACTATGGGGTATAACCATAATTAATTGAGCCGAAATCAATTGTCTTGTTTAGACTAGTCTCTTACTTATTCAGCTCACTCTAGTCCTCCTTGTATTCATTCATACAAAAATCCTAAAGTTAGTAAAATAAGAATAGTTGAGGATCAGAAGATTGTTGTGGAGGGGGCATGAAGGTGGATGGCTCAAGGAGAGGGGAGGAGTAAAGCGATTTCAAGATCGAAGAGAAGAAAGAGAATGGCTACTAGAAAAAATCGTATTGAGTAGGGAAGTCGGGCTGACCCAAGTGGGTCAAACCCGCATTCGTAGGGTGATAGTTTTTCTATGTCCGGTGCAATTAGGGGTAGCCAGAAGCTAATTGTGACTAGAATAATAGAAATTGATGTTGCAACCAAGAAGAATGTAACCATTATTTTCTCTCGGATTTAAACCAAGACTAGGTGATTGGAAGTCATCTGTACTGCTTTATACTAAGAAAATAAGAGCCTCATCAGTAGATAGAAATGTAGAGGAACAGTCATACTACATCTACAAAGTGTCAGTATCATGCTGCGGCTTCGAAGCCAAAGTGATGTTGAGATGTGAAGTGGAAAAATAGTTGGCGGGCTAAGCATGTTAAAAGAAACAGGGATCCAATAATTACATGTAAGCCATGAAATCCTGTTGCTACAAAAAAGGTGGTGCCGTAGATACCATCAGCAATGGAGAAAGGGGCCTCATAATATTCTACGGCTTGAAGGACAGTAAAATAGAGCCCCAGAAGAATAGTTAATGATAGAGCTTGGATAGCCCCTTTACGATCACCTTGCATAATGCTGTGATGAGCCCATGTAACAGAAACACCAGAGGCTAGCAGAACCGCTGTATTTAAAAGGGGTACTTCAAATGGGTTTAGGGGGGTGATACCAGTTGGAGGTCATGTTTCACCAACTTCTGGTGTAGGTGCCAGGCTTGCGTCATAAAAAGCTCAGAAGAATCCGATGAAGAAGAATACTTCGGATGTAATAAACAGAATTATGCCATACCGTAGACTCTTTTGGACTGGTAATGTGTGGTGGCCTTGGAAGGTCCCTTCCCGTACAATATCTCGTCATCATTGGTATATTGTGAGAATAGTGAGTGTTAATCCTAACACTAGAATTAAAGTTGTGTTAAAGTGAAATCATGCGGCAAGGCCGGATGTTAAGAGGAAAGCGGCTGCAGCCCCTATTAAAGGTCAGGGGCTAGGGTCTACTATATGAAAGGCGTGTGCTTGGTGTGCCATACTACGTATTTTCTTGAAGATACAGACTAAGTAGAAGAACAAAAACGTACGCTTGAATTATTGCTACTGCAATTTCTAGAATAGTAAGAAGTATTAGGGTCATAAATAAGATAGAAGAGACAATTAGAGAGGTGGATAATATGGCTTCAATAGCCATAGAAATTAAGTGAATTAGCAGATGGCCTGCCGTTAAGTTAGCTGTCAGTCGGACTCCTAGGGCCAGGGGGCGAATAAAGAGGCTTGTGGTCTCGATAAGGATAAGGGCGGGGATCAAGATGGTGGGGGTTCCTTCCGGAAGTAAATGGCCCGCGGAGGCAGTAAATTGTTGTCGAACACCAATAATTACTGTTGATAATCATATAGGAATAGCAAGTCCTAAGTTTATAGATAGTTGAGTTGTAGGTGTAAATGTGTTAGGGAAGAGCCCTAGAATGTTTATTGATAACAAAAAGATTATAAGGGCTGTAATTAAGAATGCTCACTTATGTCCGGGGGTATTAAGAGGTTGAAGAATTTGTTTTGGGAGGGTTTTAAAAAATCATGCTTGGATGGAGATGTTTCGGCAAGTAACTCAGGAGTTTGAGGGGGTAAGAATAAATAATCAGGGGATAAGTATTGCAATAATTACTAGAGGTACCCCAAAAAAATGCGGGGAAGCAAATTGGTGGAAAAGATTTATTGTCATAGTCAAGGTCATGATAAGTCCCCCGTTTTAGAAGTTTTTGGGCTAAAATCATTAGGGTAAATGTGGTTTAAAATTTTACTTGGGGCTATAAGTAGAAGAATAGTCCAGGACGAGATAAAGATATAAAACCATGGCTCAGGGAGAAGCTGGGGCATCCACTAAGGGTGATTATAGCCACCTATACACAGCTTAAAAGGCTGTTGCTGGTACATAGCTTCTTAGTGAAGTGTTTTGGGCAGCAGATCAAGATAGGAAATTAGGGAAAGGTAGAGCTTCAACAACAATTGGTATAAAACTGTGATTTGCCCCGCAGATCTCTGAACATTGTCCATAGTATGTCCCTGGGCGGGCAATAAGGAAAGACGTTTGGTTTAGTCGTCCAGGGATTGCGTCGATTTTTACCCCCAGAGATGGGACAGCTCAGGAGTGAAGAACATCTTCGGCAGTAACAATTATTCGTGTAGCTAAGCCTATAGGGGTCACTATGCGATTGTCTACTTCAAGTAAACGGAAGCTACCAGGACTGAGGTCCGTTGTAGGGGTTATGTAAGAATCAAAGTTAAGGTCTGCTATGTCTGAATATTCGTATGTCCAGTATCACTGATGACCTACAGTTTTTACTGTTATCAGGGGGTTACTAATTTCATCTATAAGATAAAGAATACGTAATGATGGGAGGGCAATAATAATGAGGATAACGGCGGGTATAATAGTTCAAACTATCTCTACGGCTTGTGCATCGATTGTATTAGTATTTGAAAGTTTAGTAGATATAAGTGTAGTGATAATATATAACACAAGCGTGCTAATTAGGATGGCTGCTATTAAAGTGTGATCATGGAAGTAAAGTAACTCTTCTATAATAGGGGAGGCTGCGTCTTGAAAGCCTAGTTGAATGGGGTGGGCCATAGAGGGGTACAAGAGTTTCACTAGTAATTCTGTCTTGACAAGGCAGTGTTATGTTTTAACTAACCCCTCAAGAAAGTGACAGAGTGGCTATGTGCCTGGCTTGAAATCAGGTGATGGGGGTTCGACTCCCTCCTTTCTCGAGTGGTTTTTATTAAAAATGGAGATTCTTCAAATGTGTGGTGTTGTGGTGGAAACCCGAGTAGTCACTCTACATTAGTAACGTTAAGATGTTGATCTGTAGTTAATCGTTTAGAGGTAAAAGCTTCTCAAATGATAAATATTATCATTACTACGGCTACTAAGGAGGTTAATGAGCCTACTGATGATAAAGTGTTTCAAAGGGTATAGGCGTCAGGATAATCTGAATATCGCCGGGGTATTCCAGCAAGACCTAGGAAATGTTGGGGGAAGAATGTTATGTTTACCCCCGTAAATATGATTACAAATTGCGCTTTTGCTCAGGTTTTGTGTAGTGTAAAGCCTGTAAAAAGCGGGAATCAGTGAACAAATCCGGCTATAATTGCAAAGACAGCCCCCATAGATAAGACATAGTGGAAATGAGCAACTACATAGTAAGTATCATGCAGAACGATATCGATGGAGGAGTTGGCTAGAACGATTCCTGTTAGTCCCCCTACAGTGAATAAGAAGATGAAACCTAAAGCTCACAACATGGCTGCTTCTCATTTAATAATGCCCCCGTGTATAGTGGCGAGTCAGCTAAAAACTTTTACTCCCGTGGGGATAGCAATAATCATTGTTGCGGAGGTAAAGTAGGCGCGGGTATCAACATTTAAATCAGTGGTGAATATGTGATGAGCTCAGACGATAAAGCCTAGGAGGCCGATAGAAAGTATAGCTCAGACTATGCCCATATAACCAAATGGTTCTTTTTTATCTGAATAAAAGGCTACAACATGTGAGATGATCCCAAATCCGGGGAGAATAAGAATATACACCTCTGGGTGACCAAAGAATCAGAATAAATGTTGATAGAGGATAGGATCTCCTCCTCCTGCGGGGTCAAAGAATGTTGTGTTTAAGTTTCGGTCTGTTAGTAGCATTGTAATACCTGCAGCAAGTACAGGGAGGGATAGAAGAAGCAAGACAGCGGTGATCAAAACAGACCAAACAAATAACGGTGTCTGATATTGAGTAGTAGAGGCGGGCTTCATGTTAAGGATAGTAGTAATAAAGTTGATGGCTCCTAAGATAGATGACACCCCGGCTAAGTGTAAAGAGAAGATGGCTAGGTCTACTGAGGGCCCTGCGTGGGCAAGGTTACCTGCTAGAGGAGGATAAACAGTTCATCCAGTTCCTGCTCCAGCTTCTACCGCAGAGGAAGCGAGAAGAAGAAAGAATGAGGGGGGAAGGAGTCAGAAACTCATATTATTTATTCGAGGGAAGGCTATGTCAGGGGCTCCTACTATCAAGGGGACAAGTCAGTTACCAAAGCCCCCGATTAGAATAGGCATAACCATAAAAAAAATTATTACGAATGCGTGGGCAGTAACAATTACATTATAAATTTGGTCGTCGCCTAGAAGGGTACCAGGCTGGCTTAGTTCAGCTCGGATAAGGAGGCTAAGGGCTGTCCCAATTATACCAGCTCAGGCGCCGAAGATAAAGTAGAGTGTGCCGATATCTTTGTGATTGGTGGAAAAAAGTCAACGGGTAATAAACACAGGCAAGGTGGCCGAGTAGGCGGTGGGTTGTAGCCCCAAAGACAGAGGTTTAAGCCCTCTCCTTGCCAGGCCCTGGGGTGTAACACGCGGAATTGCAAATTCCGAGAAGCAGAGTAGTTTCTGCCGGGGCTTCTCCCCTTTTTTCCCCAAGGGGAGAAGTAGAATGAAGCTCGCTGGATAGAGCGTTTAGCTGTTAACTAAAATATTACGGGATCGAGGCCCGTCTTTCTAGAGGACTTTGTCTTAATTTAAAGTTTCTGAGTTGCATTCAGAAGATGTAGGGTGAAATCCTGCAAGTCCTACAGAAACTAGAAGGTTTTAACTCCTACTGAAGGCTTTGAAGGCCTTTGGTCTGGTTAGCCTAAGTTTCTACATTAATAAAACTATAGTTGGGGTAAGAGGAAAAGCAAAGATGGCTAAAATGTTCAGGACTGATGGAAAGTGAGTTTTGTTTAAAGTTCGTCATATCAGAAGAGAGTTAGATGTGTTTGGGGATAGGGTTAGTGTGATAACATAAGTGAGTCGTAGGTAAAAGTAAAGGGACAGGAGGGAGGCAAAGGAAATCAATAGTATTAAAAAAATAGTGTTTTGTTTCACTAGTTCAAGAGAAATTAGAAGTTTTGGGGAGAATCCTGTGAGTGGGGGTAAACCTGCTAGGGACAAAAGAACTAATACCATGGAGGTAGTCAGTGCTGGGGCTTTAGCTCAGGATGTTGAGATTTGGGTGAGGTTAGAAGATGAGAGAGCTATAAGGGATATAAATATGGCTGTTGTTAAAACAATATAGAGGATAAAATTAAAAGTAGCTAGTTGAGGGCTGAATTTCAAAATAACAATAGTTCAGCCTAAGTGTCCAATTGATGAGAAGGCCAAGATTTTGCGTACTTGCGTTTGACTAATACCACCTCAGCCTCCAATAAGGATTGAGGCTAGGCCTACAGAAATCAAAACAAAGAGGTTAATGTGTTGTGAAATTTGAAGCAGAAGAGCTATGGGGGCAATTTTTTGTCATGTTGATAAGACAAGTCCTGTAGATAAGGGAACACCTTGAAGGACATCTGGTATTCAAAAGTGTACAGGGGCTAGGCCTAGTTTTATCACGAGGGCGATAGATAAAACAGTGGCGGTGGAGTCTACAGTGCATGAGATGCCCCACTCTCCTGTCTTTCAAGCGTTATACAAGCAGGAAAATAAAATGAGGGCGGAGGCGGCTGCTTGAGTCAAGAAGTACTTTGTGGCAGCTTCAACGGCTCGGGGGTGAAAGTTTTTTGTTAGCAAAGGAATGATAGCGAGCGTGTTAATTTCTAGTCCAATTCAAGCAAGAAGTCAGTGATGGCTTGATAATGTAACAGTTGTTCCAATTGCGAGGCTTATAAGGAGAATTGATAAAGTCACGGGATTAATTAGTAAAGGATGGATTTTAACCGTCATCTTTGGGGCATGGGCCCAAGAGCTTATTTAGCTGACTTTACTAAAGAATAGTATAGTGGAAGTACATAGGGTTTTGATCTCTATCGTGCAGGTTCGAGTCCTGTTTCTTTAAGGAAATGAGGGGGTTTGAACCCCTATCTACCTCCCTATCAAGGAGGTCCCTATCTTTCGGGCACATTTCCAAATTTGAGGTGGTGTGATGAGAAGAGAGATTGGAAATGAAATATGTAAAATGGTAAGAGCAATAGTGAGGGGTAAAAAGCTCTTTCATACTAGATGTATGAGTTGATCATAGCGGAACCGAGGATAAGAGGCGCGAACCCATAGAAAAAAAATAACCAAGATTGATGCTTTTACTATTAGTAATAGGGTGGAGAGGGGCATAACAGAAAGAGGGCCAAGGAATAAAATAGTTGATAGGGTGTTTATTATGAGGATATTAGCGTATTCAGCTAAAAAAAACAGGGCAAATGGTCCCCCAGCGTATTCTACATTAAAGCCTGAAACAAGTTCTGACTCTCCCTCAGTTAAGTCAAATGGGGCTCGATTGGTTTCAGCGAGGGTCGAAATTAATCATATAAGTGCCAGGGGTCAGGCAGGAAAAATAAGTCATACATATTGTTGAGTGGTGTTAAAAAAGTAGAGAGAGAACCCCCCGGTCAAAAATACGGTGCAGAGAATAATTAAGGCTAGGGTAACTTCATAGGAAATAGTTTGGGCAACAGCCCGTAAAGCCCCAATAAGGGCATATTTTGAATTTGAAGCTCATCCGGAGCCAAGAATTGTATAGACGGTTAAGCTGGAAATGGCTAGGATAAATAGGATACTTAAATTTAGATCTGAGAGAGCAATTGGTATAGTAAATGGGGCTCATATGAATATAGCTAAAATTAGCCCTATAGTAGGGGTTAGAATAAATAGTACTTGAGAAGAAGTTGTTGGTCGAATAGGTTCTTTAATAAAGAGTTTAACTCCGTCTGCAATCGGTTGGAGTAGGCCAAATGGTCCTACCACATTAGGACCCTTACGATGCTGCATATAGCCTAATACTTTTCGTTCAATTAGGGTAAGGAAGGCTACTGCGAGAAGAATAGGAATAATGTAAAGAACAGCTTGGATCACAGCTATTAAGAGTGTCATAGTTAACGAGGGGATTTGAACCCCTAAATAAAAGGGCTTAGGTCTTTTGCATAGCCAGGTTTTGCTGCGTTAACATTCCCTTGTCGTGGGAAAGGTACTAGGTATAAATAATTAAGTTGTGTACATTATGTTTAGTTATGGCTTGTTAAAACATAGGCCATGCTATTCCGGCCCTTTCGTACTAGGAACAGCCCTTTATAGATAGAAACCGACCTGGATTACTCCGGTCTGAACTCAGATCACGTAGGGTTTTAATCGTTGAACAAACGAACCTTTAGTAGCGGCTGCACCACTCGGACACCCTGATCCAACATCGAGGTCGTAAACCCACTCGGCGATAGGGACTCTAGGAGTGGATAGCGCTGTTATCCCCAGGGTAACTTGGTTCATTGATCAATAAAAATTGGATCATTGTATGTTAATTTGTTAATTCTTAGAGGTGTGGCTCTTAGATTATGATTTTATTCTTTTCATTACGGAGGTTAGGTTGTTCTCCGTGGTCACCCCAACCCAAAACTAATGGATAGACCTCTTAAAATATCTCATAGGTTGTAGAGTTATCCGTTGAGTTTGAAGCTCCATGGGGTCTTCTCGTCTTATAAAGTTATCCCCGCTTCTTCACGGGGAGATCAATTTCACTGATTAGAAAAAGGAGACAGTGGGACCCTCGTGATGCCATTGATTCTAGTCCTCATTTAAAGAACAAGTGATTGTGCTACCTTCGCACGGTCAGAGTACCGCGGCCGTTAAATCCTGTCACTGGGCAGGCGGGACCTCTTATATTTTAGCAAGAGGCGATGTTTTTGGTAAACAGGCGGGGTCGTGTTTGCCGAGTTCCTTCTTTTTCTTTTAATCTTTCCTGTAATATTCTAGTGTGAGATTAACGTTGAGGCTTATAAAATTTTCTGGTGAAGTTATTATAATAGTATCATTTACGTTAATTGCCGGTGGGGAGTCCATTCCGGCTTTAACTTATATTTAGGAGAAATTCTATTTCTTGTTACTAATTCTAGCATAATGACTTTTATACGGGTATAAAATCACTCAGTAATAGTAATGGGTTTAGGGTGTGTTAAGGAATTAAAAAGTTCCCACAATTAAGCTTTAACGCTTTTTTATAGGTGGCTGCTTTTAGGCCCACTTTTTTGGGAAAAAGAAGACTTTACCCAATAGCGGAGGTTGTATCCTGTTTCAAATAAGCTGTACCTTATTTGAATAGCTCTTAAGTCTATTTTATGTTATGTTATGCTATATTAGGAAGACTTAAGGGTGAACTAAAATTCTTTTCCTGAGTAACCAGCTATCTCTAAGTTCGATAGGTATATCACCTCTACTTGAAAATCTTCCCACTCTTTTGCAACAGAGACGGGTTGGCCCTGGGGGCTGTTTTGAAGTAGCTCACTTAGTTTCGGGAGGGCAAACTAAAGAATTATTTTGCTTGATAAGACTAGCTAGACCATGATGCAAAAGGTACGAGGTTATATCTCTGCTTTGCAGTGCTTAAAAAATGTTTCATTTTTATTTCACCTTTCCCTTGCGGTACTAAATTTAAAGCGCCTATAAATTTTTTAATCACCTTTACTAGAAATTTCTAATGGTTTATGAAAAGCCTGAAGAATGGGGGTGTATAGAGGGGAGGGGAGGGGCTTGGTTTTAGGCTCAAAATGATCGGGGTTAAACAGATATTTTCTCGGTGTAAGCGAGAGGCTTTTGTTAAGCTACATTTTGTCCAAGCGCACTTTCCAGTACGCTTACCGTGTTACGACTTACCTCTTCTCGAATGCAAAGGGTGTTAGGAACTTTTGTTTGCTATTGAAGAGGGTGACGGGCGGTGTGTACTTGTCCCAGCACCTAATTAAAAAGAACGCTCTATTTTCTTTTTACTACTAAATCCACCTTCATTTCTGAGTTTTCATACAGGTTTTCGTGTGTTCTAGTTTAGAAATTGTAGCCCATCGCTCCCATTTCATAGGCTGCACCTTGACCTGACGTATTGGTTAATGGAACATTAGGCCCACTGATCTTTCATATGGTAAACTTACGACGGAAGTATACAGGCTGATTAGCAAGAAATGGTTAGGTATAGCGGGTATAATCGATTATAGGACAGGCTCCTCTAGGGGGATGGGACACCGTCAAGTCCTTTGGATTTAAAGCATGGCTTGTAATATCCTGGCGTTTATTCAGTAAATTTTTTTACGGCTGAGCATAGTGGAGTACCTAATTCCAGTTTGGTTCTTAGCTGTCGTGTATTCAAGTAAATTAGAGTAACTTTCGTAATCGGTTTTCTAAAGAGCAGGCTTAGCACTACCAGGCTTAAGTATAACTCTAAATCAATTTAAATCTTTAATCACGCTTTACGCCGAGCATTATCAACTTGAGCCTCCCCGAAGGGTTTGATGGTCTATCCGCGGCGGCTGGCACCACATTTGCCGGCCCAAAGAATATTCTTTTTCTTCAACTGATTCAAGCTAGCGCTTATAATCAAAGTTTGTTACTGCTGAAGACCCTTGAGGGCGTGGTAAAACTAGGCGTCGTGGGCTGGATAGTCCGTGCCTGATGCCGGCTCCTTGATCTAAAAAGATTTTAAGGGCGTTCTCACGGGTGTGCGGAGACTTGCATGTATAAGTTGAGAAGTTGTTGATAATAAGGCCGGGACCAATCCTTTATACCCTCAGAGCTTTTTAGGGCTCATCTCAGCGTTTTCAGCGCTACGCTATATACTTAAGCTATAAGAGTATGAGGTCAAGACATAATTTAATTAGAATATTGGCTTTGGGGGCCAATAGTAGAGGTTTAATTCCTCTTGTCTTGAAGCCTTTGGCAGGGCACTAGTCTGCTGTCTTCGGCTTACAAGGCCGATGTTTTGCGATAAACTACTAAGGCGGAGCTTTCACTTGGATTTGCACCAAGAGAGGGTGGCACCTAAAGCCAGTGGAGGACTTTTCTCCATTAAAAGCACATTTTAGGGCTTGTTTTAAATAATTTACGGGGATGTTCCAAAGATCAGTGGTGGGCGGGGGTTGTGATCATGGGAACATCGGCGGAACTGATGTTTAGTAAGCCCTAATATATACAGGTATAATGTGTGTT